ACTTTTTTTTCTTTTTTGTACTCTTTCCTTCCTCGTAACATAAATATCAGAAAGAGACTTCTGGTGTGTAAGAAAAGTAGTTTGTGACGCTGAAATGTACTTCCGACACATAAGATCAAATCGGAAATAACCTTTGTTTCATACTACTATCTCGATACAAAATCTCATGTTAGGAAAAACAATAATAGTTTGCTCATATCGAACTTGAAGTGCCATGCTATTGTTACCTATTATTCATATTCGATATGGCGAAGGCCTAGTCTTTTTCTTTTTTTTTTTCAAATAAAAACTCATTGGCGCCAAGCGTGAGGGAATGCTAGACGTTTGGTAATTTCTCCTCCGACCAGAATGAAAGATCCCATTGAAGCGGCTAATCCCATGCATATTGTATGTACGTCGGGGGGAACAAATTGCATAGTATCATAAATGGCTATTCCTGGTATTACCCATCCGCCGGGGGAGTTTATAAACAAATAAATATCCTTAGTATTATCTTCTATACTGAGATATACCATGAGACCAACAAGTTGATTTGAGATCTCGCTATCAACTTCTTGGCCTAAAAAAAGTAATCTTTCTCGATAAAGTCGGTTGATTAGGACAAAATTGTATCCCTTAGGAACCGTACGTGCATCTTTGGATGCATACGGTTCAAAAAAATTGCGAAAAAAGAATCAATGTGTCGATTCCAATCCTATCTCTTTTTTTTTTATTTGTAACAGATTTCCGTTTTTTTAATGAAGGGTTTTTTCTTCTATTTTTCAAAAAAAAAAAACATGAGTTTTAGCCCTCTTCCCTAAAAAAAAAAAAAAGAATTTACTGAACTTATTGAATTAATCTTTCATTGATGTATTGTTTAGTCGAGATTCAAATTACGATGTCATTTTCTTGTTCCCGAATGGGTCCTTTCAATTCTTTTAGGTTCATGTTCTACTCCGGGGAAAGATCTATCCGAATTCCATTTGCTCATATAGGGCAAATGGTCTCAGTACCATTTCTTTTTGCTGCGACTTTTTTTTTTTCAATTTGTTTCGTGCCTCCTCCAAACTATTCGATGTATTCATCATACTGGTTGGCTGGCATAGAAATTTGAGGTCGCCCCTATAATATAATTAAGTATAAGAATTGCCTATGCTACAAGTGGTAATTGTGCATATATTACTATATACCAATATACCAATTTGTTTGGTATTTTTTGAACGGAGCCTGAATACTTTATTTTATTAGTTCAAGTAAACCATAAATTCTTCTAATTGATAATATTGATCCTCAATATAAATTGATCTAATTACACTTCACGCTCCGAATGATTGATTTTTCAATCAATACAATAGTTTGGGGGTGAAACAGAGGATATCTCGATCGGGGGAGCAAACGGGTAAATCCCATATGACCCAATATGTCTGACAAGTCGCACTATACGTCAACCCAAACTGCATCTTCCTCTCCAGGACTCCGAAAAGGTACTTTTGGAACACCAATGGGCATTAAATTAAAGAAAAATTAAGTACTATACTTCACTTTAATATGGAAACGTAAGAATGGGTTTATTGTCTTCACCATTTTTTCTGTTTATTCTATTTTATAGAGAAATTGAAAGGTTTTTATAGATATAGAAAGACAGAAAAAAGAAAGAAAAATTTTAATGAAGGCACCAATCGTTCGAATAATAAACAAGTATCTATGCATTGATTCCCCCAAAATGGGGCCAATGTTCCCATTGCGTATTGGTACTTATCGGGTATAGAATAAATCTGCTTCTCTTTGTTCTTACGAACAGAATTCTTCCATTTTTTTCAACGGAATACAATAAACAGTAACCTTTTCTTATACAGAATCCGCGGAAAAGGTTAGGTACTAGGTACATAGTGTATATTTCAATGCGATAAAGTTACATAGTGTCTATTTTTCTTTGATAAAGGGGTATTTCCATGGGTTTGCCTTGGTATCGTGTTCATACTGTCGTATTGAATGATCCCGGTCGATTGCTTGCTGTCCATATAATGCATACGGCTCTAGTTTCTGGTTGGGCCGGTTCGATGGCTCTATACGAATTAGCGGTTTTTGATCCTTCTGACCCCGTTCTTGATCCAATGTGGAGACAAGGTATGTTCGTTATACCCTTCATGACTCGTTTAGGAATAACCAATTCGTGGGGTGGTTGGAGTATTTCGGGAGGAACTATAACGAATCCAGGTATTTGGAGTTATGAAGGCGTGGCAGGGGCGCATATTTTGTTTTCTGGCTTGTGCTTTTTGGCGGCCATTTGGCATTGGGTGTATTGGGACCTAGAAATATTCTCTGATGAACGTACGGGAAAACCCTCTTTGGATTTGCCCAAGATCTTTGGAATTCATTTATTTCTCTCGGGATTGGCTTGCTTTGGCTTTGGCGCATTTCATGTAACAGGCTTATATGGTCCTGGAATATGGGTGTCCGATCCTTATGGACTAACGGGAAAAGTACAATCTGTAAGTCCAGCGTGGGGCGCGGAAGGTTTTGACCCTTTTGTTCCGGGGGGAATCGCCTCTCATCATATTGCAGCGGGTACACTGGGCATATTAGCGGGCCTATTCCATCTTAGTGTCCGTCCGCCTCAACGTCTATACAAAGGATTACGTATGGGCAATATTGAAACTGTACTTTCTAGTAGTATCGCTGCTGTTTTTTTTGCAGCTTTTGTTGTTGCTGGAACTATGTGGTATGGTTCAGCAACTACCCCAATCGAGTTATTTGGTCCTACTCGTTATCAGTGGGATCAGGGATACTTCCAGCAAGAAATATATCGAAGAGTTGGTGCTGGACTAGCCGAAAATCTGAGTTTATCGGAAGCTTGGTCTAAAATTCCCGAAAAATTAGCTTTTTATGATTACATTGGTAATAATCCGGCAAAAGGGGGATTATTCAGAGCGGGATCAATGGACAGCGGGGATGGAATAGCTGTTGGATGGTTAGGGCATCCCGTCTTTAGAGATAAAGAAGGGCGCGAGCTTTTTGTACGTCGTATGCCTACTTTTTTTGAAACATTCCCCGTAGTTTTGGTAGATGGAGACGGAATTGTGAGGGCGGATGTTCCTTTTCGAAGAGCAGAATCAAAGTATAGTGTTGAACAAGTAGGTGTAACCGTTGAGTTCTATGGTGGGGAACTCAATGGAGTCAGTTATAGTGATCCCTCTACTGTGAAAAAATATGCTAGACGCGCACAATTAGGTGAAATTTTTGAATTAGACCGAGCTACTTTGAAATCTGATGGTGTTTTTCGTAGCAGTCCAAGAGGTTGGTTCACTTTTGGGCATGCCTCGTTTGCTTTGCTCTTCTTTTTCGGACACATTTGGCATGGCGCTAGAACCTTGTTCAGAGATGTTTTTGCTGGTATTGATCCAGATTTGGATGCTCAAGTAGAATTTGGAGCATTCCAAAAACTTGGAGATCCAACTACAAGGAGACAAGTAGTTTGATGCAAAATTGCTCTGGTATCTTTCGCTTCTATTTTTTTTTTTTTATTTATTTGAATAGGGTATCCGAGACCCGAGAAATCTTGACTTGAATCACCTTCTTTTCTTTGATTTTTCCCTTTTTTATATGTTTTTTATATGGTAAATGATCCAAAATGCATAGGCGTGAAAGCTATAATTGTAAACCACGATCGAATCTATGGAAGCATTGGTTTATACATTCCTTTTAGTCTCGACTTTAGGGATCATTTTTTTCGCTATCTTTTTTCGAGAACCACCTAAGGTTCCGACTAAAAAATGAAATGATTTTTCATTATCTCAACTGAAGTACTGAGCCTCCCACTATGGGAGGCTCAGTACTTCAACTAGTCTAGTCCCCGTGTTCCTCGAATGGATCTCTTAATTGTTGAGAGGGTTGCCCAAAAGCGGTATATAAGGCGTACCCCGTAAAGCTTACAAGTAAACCAGATATGAAGATGGCGACTAGGGTTGCTGTTTCCATTTTTAAATAATTTCAAGATCGCATTGGATCTACGATAAAGGCGTTTATTTACAACTACAACGGAATGGTATACAAAGTCAACAGATCTCAACCAATGATTAATTAGGATTTATGGCTACCCAAACCGTTGAGGATAGTTCTAGAGCTAGACCAAAGCAAACTGGCATAGGAAGTTTATTGAAACCATTGAATTCGGAATATGGTAAAGTAGCTCCGGGCTGGGGGACTACACCACTTATGGGAGTCGCAATGGCTCTATTTGCGATATTCCTATCTATTATTTTGGAAATTTATAATTCTTCCGTTTTATTGGATGGAATTTCAATGAGTTAGGTTCATAAGAACTATGAAAACTTAGTTTTTCAATAAAAAAAAATTATTTGATTCGGATTTATAGAGCATTCTGGTAGTTCGACTGTGGAATTTCTTTGTTTCAGTATTTCCGGAATATGAGCGTGTGACTTGTTATAATTGATCCTATTGACAATACAGAGAATGGTCTGTCATCCCTATCAAGATGTTCTATCCCGTCGGGTATTTATTCTAATATCTGGAACACGGAATATATAGAATAGATCAAGAAAAGAAATATTTGAACTATGATTCATACCTACTATTCAGACCTCGTAACCGGACTCAAAAAAATTTCAGATAGGTATTTCATAGATCAAATGATTTTTCTTTCTTTAGACTTATTCATTTTGTCTGAAGGACAACTCTTTCTCTAGATTTTGTTGAGTCATTACATCCACTCATTGAATAAGTGATGATCAAACGGTTTTTACTCAGAAAACCTTTGAGTTTAGCTTGAGGCTAAATCATCGTGGTTCTAGTATGAATCTGAGGTTTTAATTGATTCATAGGGTCTCAACAAGGGAATTCCTATCACTATCAATAGTAAAACAAGAGTCATCTGCATTACGCAAAAAAAAAAAACAACAACAAATCAAATTAAATAATAAACAAAAATAGGAAAGAGAAGATTCAAGAGGCCTGTAACGATCAACATAAAGAAAGACGGACGAGCTGACTTGAGATTTTCT